GTTAATGTAGCTTAACAATAAAGCAAAGCACTGAAAATGCTTAGATGGATAATTTATCCCATAAACACAAAGGTTTGGTCCTGGCCTTATAATTAGTTGGAGGTAAGATTACACATGCAAATATCCATAAGCCGGTGTAAAATCCCTTAAACATTTATTTAAAATTTAAGGAGAGGGTATCAAGCACATAAAAATAGCTTAAAACACCTTGCCTAGCCACACCCCCACGGGATCCAGCAGTGATAAATATTAAGCAATGAACGAAAGTTTGACTAAGCTATACCTCTTAGGGTTGGTAAATCTCGTGCCAGCCACCGCGGTCATACGATTAACCCAAACTAATTATTATTCGGCGTAAAACGTGGTAACTAGATATAAAAAATAGAATTAAAATCCAACTTATATGTGAAAATTCATTGTTAGGACTTAAGACCCATAACGAAAGTAATTCTACCTTTACTTACACGATAGCTAAGATCCAAACTGGGATTAGATACCCCACTATGCTTAGCCCTAAACTTAAATAATTTAATAACAAAAATATTTGCCAGAGAACTACTAGCCATCGCTTAAAACTCAAAGGACTTGGCGGTACTTTATATCCATCTAGAGGAGCCTGTTCTATAATCGATAAACCCCGCTATACCTCACCATCCCTTGCTAATTCAGCCTATATACCGCCATCTTCAGCAAACCCTAAAAAGGTACCAAAGTAAGCACAAGAATAAGCATAAAAACGTTAGGTCAAGGTGTAGCCAATGGGATGGGAAGTAATGGGCTACATTTTCTTCAAAAAGAACATTACGAATCCCTTTATGAAACTGAAGGGTGAAGGAGGATTTAGTAGTAAATTAAGAATAGAGAGCTTAATTGAATAGAGCAATGAAGTACGTACACACCGCCCGTCACCCTCCTCAAGTTAAATTAAACAAACTATACATAATTCACTAAGACTTAATTTATTAGAGGAGATAAGTCGTAACAAGGTAAGCATACTGGAAAGTGTGCTTGGAATAACCACAGTGTAGCTTAATCCTAAAGCATCTGGCCTACACCCAGAAGAATTCATACATCATGAACACTTTGAACTAAGACTAGCCCTAACACCCATTATTATAATTATCACTTAAATATAAATTAAAACATTTAACCCAATTAAAAGTATTGGAGAAAGAAATTTCACACAGGAGCTATAGAATAAGTACCGTAAGGGAAAGATGAAAGACTAATTTAAAGTATAGAACAAGCAAAGATAAGACCTTGTACCTTTTGCATAATGAGTTAACTAGAAACTACCTAGCTAAACGAATTACAGCTAGAAGACCCGAAACCAAACGAGCTACCTAAAAATAATTTTAAGAATCAACCCGTCTATGTAGCAAAATAGTGGGAAGATTTTTAGGTAGAGGTGAAAAGCCTAACGAGCTTGGTGATAGCTGGTTACCCAAAAAATGAATTTAAGTTCAACTTTAAACTTACCACAAGAATATAAAATCCTAATGTAAGTTTAAATTATAGCCAAAAGAGGGACAGCTCTTTAGGAATGGAAAAAACCTTTAATAGTGAATAAACAACCACACAATTTAACCATTGTAGGCCTAAAAGCAGCCATCAATAAAGAAAGCGTTCAAGCTCAACATTTAAACTTAATAATTTCACCATTTATAATAAATTCCTATATCATAAATTGGGTCAATCTATAACATTATAGATGAGATACTGTTAATATGAGTAACAAGAATTATTTCTCCAAGCACAAGTGTATAACAACCCGGATAACCATTGTTAGTTATAGGACCATAGATAATAAACCCCAATAAAACTATCTAATATTTCAACCGTTAATCCAACACAGGAGTGCTATAAGGAAAGATTAAAAAGAATAAAAGGAACTCGGCAAACACGGACCCCGCCTGTTTACCAAAAACATCACCTCTAGCATAACAAGTATTAGAGGCATTGCCTGCCCAGTGACTTAGGTTAAACGGCCGCGGTATCCTGACCGTGCAAAGGTAGCATAATCACTTGTTCCTTAATTAGGGACTAGTATGAATGGCTAGACGAGGGTCCAACTGTCTCTTATTCTCAATCAGTGAAATTGACCTTCCAGTGAAGAGGCTGGAATAGCATAATAAGACGAGAAGACCCTATGGAGCTTAAATTAACTAGCTTAATTATTAAAACTAATAACCTAATGGAATAATAAATAAAAAAAATAAGCTAATAATTTCGGTTGGGGTGACCTCGGAGAATAAAAAAACCTCCGAATGATTGTAGCATAGATTAACAAATCAAGGCAACTTACCAAATCTTATTGACCCAAAAATTTTGATCAACGAACCAAGTTACCCTAGGGATAACAGCGCAATCCTATTTAAGAGTTCATATCGACAATTAGGGTTTACGACCTCGATGTTGGATCAGGACATCCCAATGGTGCAGAAGCTATTAATGGTTCGTTTGTTCAACGATTAAAGTCCTACGTGATCTGAGTTCAGACCGGAGTAATCCAGGTCGGTTTCTATCTATTCACAATTTTTCCCAGTACGAAAGGACAAGAAAAATGGAGCCACCTTAATAATAAGCGCTCCAAGCCCAATTTATGAATCAAATCTTAATATAATATGCTCGTACAACAACCTTTCACCTAGACAAGGTTATTAGGGTGGCAGAGCCAGGTAATTGCGTAAGACTTAAAACCTTGTCCCCAGAGGTTCAAATCCTCTTCCTAATAATGTTCTTCATTAATATACTAACACTCTTAGCCCCAATCCTCATCGCCATAGCCTTCTTAACCCTAGTAGAACGAAAAATCCTAGGCTACATACAACTACGAAAAGGCCCAAACGTCGTAGGACCTTACGGAGTACTACAACCATTCGCAGACGCTATAAAACTCTTCATTAAAGAACCAATACGCCCTTCAACAACCTCAGTATCTCTATTCATCATCGCGCCTACCCTATCACTTACCCTAGCCCTAAGCCTATGAATTCCACTACCAATACCCCACCCCCTAGTCAACCTAAACCTAGGAGTCCTATTTATTCTAGCAACATCAAGCCTTTCAGTCTACTCCATCCTGTGATCCGGCTGAGCATCCAACTCAAAATATTCCTTATTTGGAGCACTACGAGCAGTCGCCCAAACAATCTCCTATGAAGTAACAATAGCCATCATTTTACTCTCAGTCCTACTAATAAGCGGATCCTTTTCCCTGCAAATACTAATTACCACCCAAGAACAAATATGACTAATTATCCCAGCCTGACCTATAGCTATAATATGATTCATCTCAACACTAGCAGAAACAAACCGAGCCCCATTCGACCTAACAGAAGGAGAATCAGAGCTTGTCTCAGGATTCAACGTCGAGTACGCCGCTGGCCCATTTGCATTATTCTTCATAGCCGAATACACTAACATCATCCTAATAAACGCCCTAACAACCATTATCTTCTTAGGCCCCCTTCACAACATTAACTTCCCCGAATTATATTCAATTAATTTCATAACAGAAACACTACTATTATCAGCAACTTTTTTATGAATTCGAGCATCCTACCCACGATTTCGATATGATCAACTCATACATCTTTTATGAAAAAACTTCTTACCACTAACTCTAGCATTTTGCATATGACACATCTCACTACCAATCTTTATAGCAAGTATCCCCCCCTATATATAAGAAATATGTCTGATAAAAGAGTTACTTTGATAGAGTAAATTATAGAGGTTTAAGCCCTCTTATTTCTAGGATAACAGGAATCGAACCTATCCCTAAGAACTCAAAATTCTCCGTGCTACCTATACACCCCATCCTAACTCAGTAAGGTCAGCTAATCAAGCTATCGGGCCCATACCCCGAAAATGTTGGTTTAAATCCTTCCCGTACTAATAAACCCCATCACTATTATCATTATTTACTTTACTATTCTAATAGGCCCTGTAATCACAATAGCCAGTACCAACCTAATATTAATATGAGTGGGCCTAGAAATAAGCCTACTCGCCATTATCCCTTTATTAATCAACAAAAAAAACCCACGATCAACCGAAGCAGCAACAAAATATTTCATCACACAAGCAACAGCATCAATAATCATTCTACTCGCTATCATCCTAAACTACAAACAACTAGGAATATGAACTTTCCAACCACAAACAAACAGCATCCTAATTAACATAACATTAATCTCACTATCAATAAAACTTGGCCTAGCCCCCTTTCACTTCTGACTTCCCGAAGTAACTCAAGGAATCCCTCTACATACAGGACTAATTCTTCTTACATGACAAAAAATTGCCCCCCTATCCATTTTATTTCAAATTTTTCACCTACTAAACCCAACCATTATTATAACACTTGCAATCACATCCATCTTCATAGGCGCATGAGGCGGACTCAACCAAACACAAACACGAAAAATCATAGCATTCTCATCAATCGCCCACATAGGCTGAATACTAGCAATCCTACCATACAATCCCAACCTAATACTACTCAACCTAACAATTTACATCATCCTTACAATTCCAATGTTCATAGTACTAATAACTAACTCCTCCACAACAATCAACTCCATCTCACTCCTATGAAACAAAACACCAATAATCCTAATAATTACATCCCTCCTCCTTCTATCCCTAGGAGGACTACCGCCCTTAACAGGATTCCTACCCAAATGAGCCATTATTACAGAACTACTAAAAAACAATTGCCTAACCATAGCAACCCTAATAGCCATAATAGCATTACTAAACCTATTTTTCTACACTCGTTTAATCTACTCAATTTCACTAACAATATTTCCTACTAACAATAACTCCAAAATAACCTCACACCACGAACACACCAAACATAATTTTATCTTGCCCATTCTAACAACCATCAGCACAATAACCCTCCCACTCTCGCCCCAATTAGTATGATAGAAGTTTAGGATATATCAGTCCAAGAGCCTTCAAAGCCCTAAGAAAACAACCAAGTTTAACTTCTGATAAGGACTGTAAGACTATATCCTACATCTATTGAATGCAAATCAATTACTTTAATTAAGCTAAGACCTCGCCTAGACTGGCAGGACTCAAACCTACGAAATTTTAGTTAACAGCTAAATACCCTACTTCTGGCTTCAATCTACTTCTCCCGCCTATCAGAAAAGGGGCGGGAGAAGCCTTAGTAGAGATGTTCTCTACTCCTTCGAATTTGCAATTCAACATGAAAATCACCTTAAGGCTTGGTAAAAAGAGGGCTCGAACCTCTGTGTTTAGATTTACAGTCTAATGCTTACTCAGCCATTTTACCTATGTTCGTAAATCGTTGATTATTCTCAACTAACCATAAAGATATTGGCACCCTATATTTATTATTTGGTGCTTGAGCAGGGATAGTAGGAACAGCGCTAAGCATCCTAATTCGAGCTGAACTAGGACAACCGGGCGCACTTCTAGGAGACGACCAAATCTACAATGTAGTCGTCACAGCCCACGCATTCGTAATAATTTTCTTCATAGTTATACCAATAATAATCGGAGGCTTTGGAAACTGACTTGTGCCCCTAATAATTGGAGCCCCTGATATAGCATTTCCACGAATAAACAATATAAGCTTCTGACTTCTACCCCCTTCATTCCTCCTCCTTCTTGCATCTTCAATAGTAGAAGCAGGAGCAGGAACAGGTTGAACAGTATACCCACCTTTAGCCGGAAATCTAGCCCACGCTGGAGCATCCGTTGATCTAACAATTTTCTCTCTACACCTAGCAGGCGTATCCTCTATCCTAGGGGCTATTAACTTTATTACTACCATTATTAATATAAAACCACCAGCTATAACCCAATATCAAACACCTCTATTCGTCTGATCCGTACTAATTACTGCAGTTCTTCTCCTATTATCTCTTCCAGTTTTAGCTGCAGGAATTACAATACTATTAACAGACCGAAACCTAAACACAACTTTCTTCGACCCTGCAGGAGGGGGGGACCCTATTCTCTACCAACACCTATTCTGATTTTTCGGACACCCAGAAGTCTATATTCTCATCCTGCCAGGATTCGGTATTATTTCACATGTAGTCACCTATTACTCTGGTAAAAAAGAACCATTCGGATATATAGGAATAGTATGGGCCATAATATCCATCGGCTTCCTAGGCTTTATCGTATGAGCCCACCACATATTTACAGTAGGCCTAGATGTAGACACACGAGCCTACTTTACATCAGCCACTATAATCATCGCCATCCCAACAGGGGTAAAAGTTTTTAGCTGATTAGCAACTCTGCACGGAGGTAATATTAAATGATCACCAGCCATACTATGAGCCCTAGGCTTCATCTTCCTATTTACCGTAGGAGGGCTAACCGGAATTGTACTATCAAACTCCTCACTAGATATTGTACTACATGACACTTACTATGTAGTAGCCCATTTCCACTACGTTCTATCCATAGGAGCAGTATTTGCTATTATAGCAGGCTTCGTCCACTGATTTCCATTATTCTCAGGCTATACTCTAGACGATACATGAGCAAAAGCCCACTTCGCTATTATATTTGTAGGTGTAAATATAACATTCTTTCCCCAACACTTCCTAGGTCTCTCAGGAATACCTCGACGATACTCTGATTATCCTGACGCTTATACCACATGAAATACAGTCTCCTCTATAGGCTCATTTATCTCCTTAACAGCTGTATTAGTAATAATTTTCATAATCTGAGAAGCCTTCGCTTCTAAACGAGAAGTACTATCAGTACCCTACTCTTCAACAAACCTAGAATGACTTCACGGTTGTCCGCCCCCTTATCACACATTCGAAGAACCCTCTTACGTAAAAGTCAAATAAGAAAGGAAGGATTCGAACCCCCTAAAACTGGTTTCAAGCCAATCCCATAACCTCTATGTCTTTCTCAATGAGATATTAGTAAAATCATTACATAACTTTGTCAAAGTTAAATTATAGACCAAAAATCTATATATCTTACATGGCTTACCCATTCCAACTAGGCTTACAAGATGCCACTTCCCCTATCATAGAAGAGCTAATAAACTTCCATGACCACACCCTAATAATCGTCTTCCTTATCAGCTCACTAGTACTATATATCATTTCGCTAATACTAACAACAAAACTAACCCATACAAGCACTATAGACGCCCAAGAAGTAGAAACAATCTGAACCATCCTACCAGCCGTCATTCTAATCCTAATCGCATTACCTTCCCTACGAATTCTGTACATAATAGACGAAATTAATAACCCAGTACTAACAGTAAAAACAATAGGACACCAATGATACTGAAGCTACGAATATACCGACTACGAAGACCTTTGCTTCGACTCATACATGATCCCCACAAATGAATTAAAACCAGGGGAATTGCGACTTCTAGAAGTTGATAACCGAGTCGTACTACCAATAGAGCTCCCAATCCGTATACTAATCTCATCCGAAGATGTACTCCACTCATGAGCAGTACCCTCATTAGGACTAAAAACCGACGCAATCCCAGGACGTCTTAACCAAGCCACAGTAACATCAAACCGTCCAGGATTATTCTACGGACAATGCTCCGAGATTTGCGGTTCTAACCACAGTTTCATACCTATTGTTCTCGAAATAGTACCCCTAAAATACTTTGAAAATTGATCAGCCTCTATAATTTAAACTCACTACGAAGCTTAGAGCGTTAACCTTTTAAGTTAAAGTTAGAGACCTTAAATCTCCGCAGTGATATGCCACAACTAGACACATCTACATGATTTACTACTATTATTTCAGCAATAATTACCCTGTTTATTCTATTCCAATTAAAAATCTCTACACAATCCTTCCCACCAGCCCCCTCCCCAAAAACTCTAGCAGTACAAAAAACTAAAACCCCTTGAGAACTAAAATGAACGAAAATCTATTCGCCTCTTTTATCACTCCAACAGTAATAGGACTTCCCATTGTCGTAACCATCATCATATTTCCATCTATTCTATTCCCTTCATCAGAACGCCTAATTAACAACCGCCTACATTCATTCCAACATTGACTTATTAAACTTATCATTAAACAAATGATATTAATTCACACACCAAAAGGACGGACCTGAGCCCTAATAATCGTCTCCCTAATTATATTTATCGGCTCTACAAATCTACTAGGCCTTTTACCACATACATTTACCCCTACCACCCAACTATCCATAAATCTAAGCATGGCCATCCCATTATGAGCCGGGGCTGTAATCCTAGGATTTCGACACAAACTAAAAAGCTCACTAGCTCACTTCCTACCACAAGGAACCCCCATCTCCCTCATCCCTATACTGATTATCATCGAAACAATCAGCCTATTCATTCAACCCATAGCCCTAGCAGTACGACTAACAGCTAACATTACTGCAGGACATCTACTAATACACCTAATTGGAGGGGCCACCCTCGTACTAATAAACATCAGCCCACCAACTGCTACCATCACGTTCATCATCTTACTCCTCCTAACTGTCTTAGAATTCGCCGTAGCCCTAATTCAAGCATACGTATTTACCCTGCTAGTTAGCCTATATTTACATGATAACACATAATGACCCACCAAACACACGCATATCACATAGTTAATCCAAGTCCATGACCATTAACAGGAGCATTTTCAGCCCTCCTACTAACATCTGGCTTAGTTATATGATTTCACTACAACTCCACTACCCTCCTAACAATAGGCTTACTAACAAATATTTTAACAATATACCAATGATGACGAGATATTATCCGTGAAGGAACCTATCAAGGACACCACACCCCTATTGTACAAAAAGGCCTCCGATACGGAATAATCTTATTTATCGTCTCTGAAGTATTCTTCTTCGCTGGCTTTTTCTGAGCATTTTACCACTCCAGTCTAGTACCAACACATGACCTAGGAGGTTGTTGACCCCCAACAGGAATCACACCCCTAAACCCGCTGGAAGTCCCACTACTCAACACATCAGTCCTACTTGCATCAGGTGTCTCAATCACATGAGCCCACCACAGCCTAATAGAAGGAAAACGAAACAACATAAACCAAGCCCTATTTATTACTATTATATTAGGACTCTATTTCACCATCCTACAAGCCTCAGAGTATTTCGAAACCTCATTCTCCATCTCAGACGGCATTTACGGATCCACATTCTTCATAGCAACAGGATTCCATGGCCTTCATGTAATCATCGGATCCACATTTTTAATTGTATGTCTCTTACGACAATTAAAATTCCATTTCACATCTAAACACCACTTTGGATTTGAAGCAGCAGCATGATATTGACACTTTGTTGACGTAGTATGACTTTTCCTATATGTATCAATTTACTGATGAGGATCCTACTTCTTTAGTATAACAAATACAACTGACTTCCAATTAGTAGATTCTGATAAAGCTTCAGAAAGAAGTAATTAACCTTCTCATTATCATGTTAACAAATACCCTACTATCACTTATTCTAGTTTCAATTGCATTCTGACTCCCCCACATAAATCTATATTCAGAAAAAGCCAACCCGTATGAATGTGGCTTCGACCCAACAAGCTCAGCACGACTTCCCTTTTCAATAAAATTTTTCCTAGTCGCTATCACATTTCTATTATTTGACCTAGAAATTGCCCTACTACTACCACTACCCTGAGCAATCCAAACAACCAACACCATAACGATAATACTTACAGCCTTCATTCTAGTCACAATTCTATCCCTCGGCCTAGCATATGAATGAACACAAAAGGGGTTAGAATGAACAGAATAATTGGTAATTAGTTTAACCAAAATTAATGATTTCGACTCATTAGATTATGATCCCACTCATAATTACCAAAATGACATACGCCTTCCTCAATCTCACACTAGCCTTCATGCTATCACTCCTGGGAACCCTTATATTCCGCTCCCACCTTATATCCACACTCCTATGTTTAGAAGGGATAATACTATCACTATTTATTATAACTTCTATAGCCACCCTAAACTCTAACTCTATAATCTCTATACCTATTCCCATCACCATCCTAGTATTCGCAGCATGTGAAGCAGCAGTAGGCCTAGCCCTTCTAGTAAAAGTCTCCAACACCTACGGTACCGACTACGTACAAAATCTTAACCTCCTACAGTGCTAAAAATTATCTTCCCATCCCTCATACTACTCCCACTAGCCTGATTATCTAATCCACAAAAAATCTGAATTAACACTACCTCCTACAGCTTCTTAATCAGCCTTATCAGTCTCTCCCTACTCCAACAAAGCGACGAAAATAACATAAACTTTTCAACCATATTTTTCTCAGACCCCCTATCCTCTCCCCTTATCATCCTCACAACCTGACTACTTCCCCTAATACTTATGGCTAGCCAAAATCACCTAAAAAAAGAAGGGGTAATTCACCAAAAAATCTATATCTCAATACTAATTAGCCTGCAAATCCTACTCATTATAACCTTCTCTTCAACCGAGCTTATTATATTCTATATCCTATTTGAAGCCACCTTAATTCCAACCCTTATTATCATTACCCGATGAGGAAACCAAACAGAACGATTAAATGCAGGACTCTACTTTTTATTTTATACACTAGTTGGGTCTATTCCACTTCTAATCGCCCTTATTTCAATTCAAAACTCAACAGGATCTCTAAACTTCCTACTCCTGTCTCTAACGACCTCACCCCTAAATAACTCCTGATCAAACAACATCCTATGACTAGCATGCATAATAGCTTTCCTCATTAAAATACCACTATACGGCACACACCTCTGACTTCCCAAAGCCCATGTAGAAGCTCCAATTGCAGGATCCATAATCCTAGCCGCCGTTCTCCTAAAACTAGGCGGCTACGGAATAATACGAATCTCCATCGTCCTAGACCCACTAACAGAATATATAGCATATCCTTTCATCCTACTCTCTTTATGAGGCATAATCATAACAAGCTCAATTTGTCTCCGACAAACAGACCTCAAATCATTAATCGCTTACTCTTCAGTCAGCCATATAGCCTTAGTTATCGCAGCCATTATAATTCAAACCCCATGAAGTTTTATAGGTGCCACCGCACTCATAATTGCCCACGGTCTAACCTCCTCACTATTATTCTGCCTAGCAAACACTAATTATGAGCGCATCCACAGCCGAACTATAATTATAGCCCGAGGACTACAAACAATCTTTCCACTTATAGCAACATGATGACTAGTAGCAAGCCTAGCTAACCTTGCCCTTCCACCATCAATTAACCTCATAGGTGAGTTATTCATCGCTATGTCGCTATTTTCTTGATCTAACTACTCCCTAATTCTACTAGGAATTAATATTATCATCACAGCCACATACTCAATATACATAATCATTACAACCCAACGAGGAAAACTAACTAGCCACATAAATAATCTACAGCCCTCACACACACGAGAGCTCACTCTCATGGCCCTCCACATTATTCCACTCATCCTTTTATCTATTAATCCCAAACTAATTACAGGCCTAACAATATGTAAATATAGTTTAAAACAAAACATTAGACTGTGAATCTGACAACAGGAAATAAACCTCCTTATTTACCAAGAAAGAATGCAAGAACTGCTAACTCATGCCTCCATGCCTAAACTCATGGCTTTCTTACTTTTATAGGATAACAGTAATCCATTGGTCTTAGGAACCAAAAACCTTGGTGCAAATCCAAATAAAAGTAATAAACATCATAACATCCTCAATTCTCATAATCTTTATTCTTCTCCTAACACCAGTATTTATCTCGATAACTAACCTTATCAAATACATCAACTATCCCCTCTACGTCACTACATCAATTAAATATTCATTTATCCTAAGCCTTATCCCCTTATTACTATTTTTTTACTCAAATACAGAGTGTATAATTACCAGCTGACACTGAATTACCATAACCTCTATAAAACTCTCAATAAGCTTAAAAATAGATTACTTTTCAATCCTATTTATACCAGTAGCCCTATTTGTAACCTGATCTATTATACAATTCTCTTCATGATATATACACTCAGATTTATACATTAATCGATTCATTAAATACCTACTACTATTTCTAATTACTATACTTATTTTAACCACAGCCAACAACCTATTTCAACTGTTCATCGGCTGAGAGGGTGTAGGAATTATGTCCTTCCTCCTCATTGGATGATGGTACGGACGTGCCGATGCAAACACCGCAGCCCTCCAAGCAATCCTGTACAACCGTGTAGGGGATATTGGCTTCATCCTAGCCATGACATGATTCTGCCTGAACACTAACTCCTGAGAAATTCAACAAATTCTACTCACTGACAACAGTAACCTAGTTCCACTAATTGGTCTCCTAATTGCAGCCACAGGAAAATCAGCTCAATTTGGCCTTCACCCATGACTTCCTTCAGCCATAGAAGGACCAACCCCCGTTTCAGCCTTACTCCATTCAAGTACTATAGTTGTAGCGGGCATTTTCCTAATAATTCGTTTCCACCCACTAACTTCAAACAACAGCACTATCATAACAATAATATTATGCCTCGGAGCTCTTACTACAATCTTCACAGCTATCTGCGCACTCACCCAAAATGACATTAAAAAAATCGTAGCATTCTCCACATCCAGCCAACTAGGACTAATAATAGTAACCCTAGGTCTAAACCAACCCTACCTGGCCTTCCTACATATCTGCACACACGCATTCTTCAAAGCTATACTTTTCATATGCTCTGGTTCAATCATCCACAACCTAAGTGACGAACAAGATATTCGAAAAATAGGGAACATGATAAAAACCATGCCAATCACCTCCTCATGCTTAATCATCGGAAGCCTAGCTCTAACAGGAATACCCTTCCTAACAGGATTTTATTCAAAAGACCTCATCATCGAAACCCTAAATACCTGTAATACAAACGCCTGAGCCCTTACAATAACACTAATCGCCACATCCATAACAGCCATATACAGCATACGAATCGTATACTTCGTAATCATAACAAAACCACGATACCCCCCACTAATTATTATCAACGAAAAAGACCCCGACATAATTAACCCTATTAAACGCCTAGCCATTGGAAGCATCCTAGCCGGCTTTTTTATCTCACATAATATTCCTCCAACTAACCTTCAAATCTTTACAATACCATGATATCTAAAAACCACGGCCCTAATAATCTCCATTATAGGCTTCCTAATTGCCCTAGAACTAAACAACCTGAGCCTAAAGCTCTCAACTAACAAAACCAACTCCTACTCAAAATTTTCAACATCACTAGGCTACTTCCCATCAGTCATACACCGAACCTTCCCCCTAAAAACCCTTAATTCCAGCTTCAAAACATCACTAAACCTCCTAGACCTCCTCTGACTAGAAAAATCAATTCCCAAATCCACCTCAACAATACACACTAACTCATCCAAATTCCTTTCCAACCAAAAAGGCATAGTAAAGCTCTATTTTATATCCTTCCTAATCTCCTTAATCATCATCACCATCCTATACACCATTAATCCCGAGTAATCTCAATAATAATAAAAATACCAGCAAATAAAGATCAACCAGCTACCACTATCATTCAAGTAGCACAACTATACATAGCCGCAACACCAGCCCCACCCTCCAACATCACACCCACATCATCAATATCATATATCATTCAATCACTTAATCCACCCAAATCAACCAATTCAACCTCACCATAATAATCAAGCAAGTACATCAAAGATAACTCCATTATAATCCCAATTAACAAGAAACCAAACAACAACCAACTAGAACCCCAAGTCTCAGGATATTCCTCAATAGATATAGCAGTCGTATACCCAAACACAACCATCATCCCACCCAAATAAATCAAAAACACCATTAACCCTAAAAATGATCCCCCAAACCCCAGAATCATTAAGCAACCGACAAAACCACTCATAATTAACCCAAATCCACCATAAATAGGAGAAGGCTTCAACGCCAACCCAAGACACCCAGTTAAAAATAATAGACTTAAGACAAAAATATAATTAGTCATTATTTCTACACAGCACTTAACTATGACCTATGACATGAAAAATCATCGTTGTAATTCAACTATAGAAACCAAATGACAAACATCCGAAAAACCCACCCCCTATTTAAAATTATCAACCACTCATTCATTGACCTCCCCACCCCATCCAACATCTCCTCATGATGAAACTTTGGTTCCCTATTAGGAATCTGCTTAACTATCCAAATTATCACAGGCCTATTTCTAGCCATACACTACACATCAGATACAATAACAGCCTTCTCGTCAGTAACCCACATCTGCCGAGACGTAAACTACGGATGACTAGTACGATACATACACGCTAACGGAGCCTCAATATTTTTTATCTGCCTATTCCTTCACGTAGGACGAGGGATATACTACGGATCCTACACATTCCTAGAAACATGAAACATCGGAGTGCTCCTCCTATTCGCAGTCATAGCCACTGCATTCATAGGCTACGTCCTGCCATGAGGACAAATATCATTCTGAGGAGCAACAGTAATCACAAACTTACTTTCAGCTATCCCATACATCGGCACTACCCTAGTAGAATGAATCTGAGGCGGCTTCTCAGTAGACAAAGCCACCCTGACTCGATTCTTCGCATTCCACTTCATCCTCCCATTCATCATTACAGCCCTTGTAATTGTCCATCTTCTATTCCTCCACGAAACAGGCTCAAACAACCCAACTGGCCTAAATTCAGACGCAGATAAAATCCCATTTCACCCGTACTATACCGTTAAAGATATCCTAGGAGTACTCATCATATTCCTAACACTAATAATTCTAGTCCTATTCTTTCCTGATATACTAGGAGACCCAGACAACTACACACCAGCCAACCCTCTCAACACCCCCCCTCACATCAAACCAGAATGATATTTTCTATTTGCCTACGCTATCCTACGCTCAATCCCTAATAAACTTGGAGGGGTTCTAGCCCTAATTCTCTCAATTCTTATCTTGGCTTTCTTACCCTTCCTACACACCTCAAAACAACGCAGCCTAATTTTTCGCCCAATCACCCAAACACTATACTGAATCCTAGTAGCAAATCTACTTGTACTAACCTGAATTGGAGGCCAGCCCGTAGAACATCCCTTCATCATTATTGGCCAACTAGCCTCAATCAGCTACTTCTCCATCATTCTAATCCTAATACCAATCTCAGGCATTATTGAAGACAAAATATTAAAATGAAACTCCTGCCCTGATAGTATAAACATTACTCTGGTTTTGTAAACCAGAAATGAGGAAGTATCCTCTCAAGGCAATCAAGAAGAAGGAATATATCTCCCTACTATCAGCACCCAAAGCTGATGTTCTAATTAAACTACTTCTTGGCAGTACATAAAATTATATAGTACAATAGAACATATATGTATATCGTACATTAAATTATTTTCCCCTAGCATATAAGCAAGTAACTATAAATCATGTATTAAGACAAAAAAATATAACGTACTATAAATCCTTTTCACTATGACATATTAAGCTCGTATATTTAAATTAATGGTAACAGGTCATATCTGTGTTATCATACATACACCATTAAGTCATAAACTCTTCTCTTCCATATGACTATCCCCTTCCCCATGTGGTCTATTTGTCTACCATCCTCCGTGAAACCAACAACCCGCCCACCTATGCCCCTCTTCTCGCTCCGGGCCCATTTAACTTGGGGGTAGCTACCCATGAACTTTATCAGACATCTGGTTCTTACTTCAGGGCCATCAATTGCGTTATCGCCCATACGTTCCCCTTAAATAAGACATCTCGATGGTACGGGTCTAATCAGCCCATGCCCAACATAACTGTGGTGTCATGCATTTGGTATTTTTTAATTTTAGGGTGCCTTCATCAACATAGCCGTCAAGGCGTAATGAAATACAGCATATCACCCAGGCGAACCTACTGTCCTAGGGTCATTGATCCCCATATCCAGTTCATCGAAAGCATATTAATTAATGCTTGACGGACATATAATTTTATTTCACCTGAAAAACTACTTACCAAACCCCCCCTCCCCCATCTTAACGCCAAACCCCAAAAACATTAAGAGCACTATAAAAGTTCTACGTCAACCCAACTTTATTCTAGTGGTCCAAAAAATATAACTTAAATTTTAGTATTCGAAAAATTTTCATAAAATTAAACCTAACCTAAATAAAACTAACCTTACACTTCATCCCTAATAAATTTATACCACTAG